GTCCCTGTAGCTTACCCTCAAAGCATGACACTGAAGATGTCAAGACGGCCGCTAATGCTTCCCTGGGACAAAAGACTTAGTCCTAACCTTACTATTAATTTTTGCCAGACCTATACATGCAAGTATCCGCGCCCCAGTGTAAATGCCCCTAGTTTCTTACCAAGACAAGAGGAGCAGGCATCAGGCACACCCGCTGTAGCCTAAGACGCCTTGCTTAGCCACACCCCCACGGGTACTCAGCAGTAATTAACATTAAGCAATAAGTGCAAACTTGACTTAGTCATGGTAACATTTAGGGTTGGTAAATCTTGTGCCAGCCACCGCGGTCATACAAGAAACCCAAATTAATCGTCCACGGCGTAAAGAGTGGTCTAACACTATCGTTCCTCGCCTGAGGTCAAAACATGCCTGAGCCGTCATAAGCCCAAGACATTCCTAAGCCCCCACGCAGCTCCGCCTCAGCCCCAACGACCTACTACCCCCACGAAAGCCAGGGGACAAACTGGGATTAGATACCCCACTATGCCTGGCCGTAAATTTAAGTGCTTTTCCCCCCAACCCAAGCATTCGCCAGGGAACTACGAGCATAAACGCTTAAAACCCTAAGGACTTGGCGGTGTCCCAAACCCACCTAGAGGAGCCTGTTCTATAATCGATAACCCACGCTACACCCAACCCCCCCTTGCCCCAAGCAGCCTATATACCGCCGTCGCCAGCTCACCTCCCCTGAGAGCTCAGCAGTGAGCACAACAGCCCCACCCGCTAGAAAGACAGGTCAAGGTACAGCCTATGGGGGGGAAAGAAATGGGCTACATTTTCTGACTCAGACAACCAACGAAAGAGGACTTGAAAACAGCCCTCGGAAGGCGGATTTAGCAGTAAAACACAACCATCATGCCTGTCTTAAACCGGCCCTGGGACACGTACATACCGCCCGTCACCCTCATCGCAAGCACACCTCTTCCCCCAATTAGAACTCCAATCAGCTAAAGACGAGGCAAGTCGTAACAAGGTAAGTGTACCGGAAGGTGCACTTAGCATACCAAGATGTAGCTAACATAAAGCACTCAGCTTACACCTGAAAGACACCTGCCCACAACCCAGGTCATCTTGAAGCCAACCTCTAGCCCAACCAACAATACAAAATCTCTCTTCCCCCCCCAACTTAAACCATTCTGCACACTTAGTATAGGCGATAGAAAAGAACCAAAATCAAGCAGGCGCTATAGAGACATGTACCGCAAGGGAAAGATGAAATAATAGTGAAAACCCAAGCACAAAACAGCAAAGATCAACCCTTATACCTCTTGCATCATGGTCCAGCAAGAACAACCAAGCAAAGCGAACTTAAGCTTGCCCTCCCGAAACCCAAGCGAGCTACTCGCGAGCAGCTACATACTGAGCGAACCCGTCTCTGTCGCAAAAGAGTGGGATGACTTGCTAGTAGAGGTGAAAAGCCAATCGAGCTGGGTGATAGCTGGTTGCCTGTGAAATGAATCTAAGTTCTACTCTGATAGCTCCCACTTCTTTGACGACCCCCCCCCCCCCCCCCAACAAACTGTGCAGCCACTCAGAAGCAATTTAAAGGGGGTACAGCCCCTTTAAAAAAGAACACAACCTCCCTCAGCGGATAACCCCCAACACAGCCCTAACTGTCGGCCTTCGAGCAGCCACCAACAAAGAGTGCGTCACAGCTCATGTATTAAAAATATGGCAACAATGCGAATCCCTACCCCGTAACAGGCCAACCTATACCCAATAGGAGAATTCATGCTGAAATAAGTAACTAGGGACACCCCCTCCAAACGCGCAAACTTACATCTCCACATTATTACCCAGAATAAGATACCCCCACAACCCACAAGACGCCGTATCCCCTCACCCTGTTAGGCCAACTCAGGAGCGCTCAACGGAAAGATTCAAATCCGTAGAAGGAACTAGGCAAACCCCCAGGGCCCGACTGTTTACCAAAAACATAGCCTTCAGCCCTCCAAGTATTGAAGGTGACGCCTGCCCAGTGACACTAAGTTCAACGGCCGCGGTATCCTAACCGTGCAAAGGTAGCGCAATCAATTGTCCCATAAATCGAGACTTGTATGAATGGCTAAACGAGGTCCTAACTGTCTCCTACGGACAATCAGTGAAATTGATCTCTTCGTGCAAAAGCGAAGATAACCCCATAAGACGAGAAGACCCTGTGGAACTTCAAAATCAACGACCACACCACACGACCCTCAAGCCTACCAGGCCCACCACCCAACCACAAACATTGGTCCGTATTTTTCGGCTGGGGCGGCCCTGGAGAAAAACAAACCCTCCAGAAACAAGACCCAACCTCTTAACCAAGAGCCACCCCTCAACGTGCAAACAGCCACCAGACCCGGTATAACTGATCAATGGACCAAGCTACCCCAGGGATAACAGCGCAATCCCCTCCAAGAGCCCATATCGACAAGGGGGTTTACGACCTCGATGTTGGATCAGGACACCCTAATGGTGCAGCCGCTATTAAGGGTTCGTTTGTTCAACGATTAACAGTCCTACGTGATCTGAGTTCAGACCGGAGTAATCCAGGTCGGTTTCTATCTATGACAGATTCCCCCCAGTACGAAAGGACCGGAGGAATGAGGCCCATGCCACCAGCACGCCTCCCTCTCAAGTGCGGAACACAACTAAACCACCTAAAGAGCTCTCAACACCCGTCCAAAAAAAGGACTGCTAGCGTGGCAGAGCCTGGCAAATGCAGAAGGCTTAAACCCTTCAACCAGAGGTTCAAGTCCTCTCCCTAGCTCCCACACCCTTACCTGTGACCTCCACCCTAATCAACCTACTCCTCGCACTCTCCTATGCCATCCCCATCTTAATTGCAGTAGCCTTCCTAACGCTAGTCGAACGAAAAATCCTAAGCTACATACAAGCCCGAAAGGGCCCTAACATTGTCGGCCCATACGGCCTCCTTCAACCCCTAGCCGACGGAGTAAAGCTATTCATCAAAGAGCCCATCCGCCCCTCCACCTCATCCCCCCTCCTATTCCTATCCACCCCCACCCTTGCCCTGCTCTTAGCCCTAACCATCTGAATCCCCCTCCCCCTTCCATTCTCCCTCGCCGACCTGAACTTGGGCTTCCTATTCCTCCTCGCCATATCTAGCCTTGCAGTGTACTCCATCCTATGATCTGGGTGGGCCTCAAATTCAAAATATGCCCTAATCGGAGCCCTCCGAGCGGTTGCACAAACCATCTCCTACGAGGTAACACTGGCAATCATTCTCCTGTCCACCATCATATTAAGCGGGAATTACACCCTTAGTACACTCGCCATCACCCAAGAGCCCCTCTACTTAATCTTCTCCTCTTGACCCCTTGCCATAATATGGTATATCTCCACACTTGCTGAAACAAACCGCGCCCCATTTGACCTCACCGAGGGGGAGTCAGAACTTGTATCCGGCTTTAATGTAGAATATGCCGCAGGCCCGTTTGCCCTTTTCTTCCTAGCCGAATACGCCAACATCATAATAATAAATGCCCTAACCACCATTCTATTTCTCAACCCAAGCTGACTCAATCCCCCATCAGAACTCTTCCCCGCCATCTTGGCCTCCAAAATCCTCCTCCTCTCCTCAGGCTTCCTATGAATTCGTGCCTCATACCCCCGATTCCGCTACGACCAACTCATACACCTCCTATGAAAAAACTTTCTCCCCCTCACTCTAGCCCTATGCCTCTGACACGTAAGCATGCCCATTTCCTGCGCAGGTCTGCCCCCGTACCTAAGGAAATGTGCCTGAATTCAAAGGGTCACTATGATAAAGTGAACATAGAGGTACACCAGCCCTCTCATTTCCTTCAATTCCCCCCCCCGCTTATAGAAAAGTAGGAATCGAACCTACACTGAAGAGATCAAAACCCTCCATACTCCCTTTATATTATTTTCTAGCAAGGTCAGCTAAAAAAGCTATCGGGCCCATACCCCGAAAATGAAGGTTCAACCCCCTCCCTTGCTAATGAACCCATATGCCAAACTAATCACCACCACAAGCCTAATCCTAGGAACCACCATTACAATCTCAAGCAACCACTGGGCAATAGCCTGAACAGGCCTAGAAATTAACACCATCGCCATCATCCCCATAATCTCAAAATCCCACCACCCTCGAGCCATTGAAGCAACAATCAAGTACTTCCTGGTCCAAGCAGCTGCATCAGCCACCATCCTGTTCTCAAGCATGATCAACGCCTGAACCACAGGCCAATGAGACATCACCCAACTAACCAACAGTACATCATGCACACTCCTTACAGCCGCAATCGCCATAAAATTGGGCCTAACACCATTCCACTTCTGATTCCCAGAAGTCCTTCAAGGCTCACCACTAATCACCGCCCTCCTCCTATCGACAGTAATAAAACTCCCCCCCATCGCCATTCTCCTCCTCACATCAAACTCCCTCAACCCCCCCCTACTCACCCTAATAGCCATCATATCAGCAGCCCTAGGCGGTTGAATGGGCCTTAATCAGACACAAATCCGAAAAATCTTGGCCTTCTCCTCCATCTCCCACTTAGGATGAATAACCATCATCATCATCTATGCACCTAAGCTCACACTCCTAACCTTCCTCCTCTATACCCTCCTTACCTCAACCATCTTTCTCTCCCTTAACACATCAAACACCACAAAACTATCGACACTAATATCAGCGTGAACAAAAACCCCCATGCTCAATGCGACCCTCATACTCACCCTCCTCTCTCTAGCCGGACTCCCCCCCTTCACCGGATTCCTACCCAAATGACTCATCATCCAAGAACTCACCAAACAGGAAATAACCCCCACAGCTCTAACCATCGCCCTTCTATCCCTACTGAGCCTATTCTTCTACCTCCGCCTCACCTACTTTTCATCCATCACACTCCCCCCAAACTCGGTCAACCAAACAAAACATTGGTATACCAACAAAAACACCCACATCCTAATCGCCATTCTAACCCCCCTATCAACCCTCCTCCTCCCCCTTTCCCCCCTAATTTTATCCACCGTCTAGAAACTTAGGATAATTCACCCAAACCGAAGGCCTTCAAAGCCTTAAATAAGAGTTAAACCCTCTTAGTTTCTGCCTAAGACCCGCAGGATACTACCCTGCATCTCCTGAATGCAACCCAGGCACTTTAATTAAGCCAGGGCCTTAGCTGCCCCTAGACAGGTGGGCCTCGATCCCACAAGATTCTAGTTAACAGCTAGATGCCCAAACCCACGGGCTTCCGTCTAAACAAGTCCCGGCGCATCTTTAATGCGCATCAATGAGCTTGCAACCCACCATGAATTTCACCACAGGACTGGTAAGAAGGGGAATCAAACCCCTGTAAAAAGGACTACAGCCTAACGCCTCAACACTCGGCCATCTTACCCGTGACCTTCATCAACCGATGATTATTCTCCACCAACCACAAGGACATTGGCACTCTGTATCTTATCTTCGGCGCATGAGCCGGCATAATCGGCACAGCCCTCAGCCTCCTTATCCGCGCTGAACTAGGCCAACCTGGCACCCTCCTCGGCGACGATCAAATCTACAACGTCATCGTTACCGCCCATGCATTCGTAATAATCTTCTTCATAGTCATACCCATCATGATTGGCGGATTTGGAAACTGACTCGTACCACTCATAATCGGAGCTCCCGACATAGCATTCCCACGAATGAACAACATAAGCTTCTGACTCCTCCCACCATCATTCCTGCTCCTTCTAGCCTCCTCTACAGTAGAGGCAGGGGCAGGAACAGGCTGAACTGTCTACCCGCCCCTCGCTGGCAACTTAGCCCATGCAGGAGCCTCAGTAGACCTGGCCATCTTCTCACTCCACCTAGCGGGTATCTCATCCATCCTCGGGGCAATCAACTTTATTACCACGGCCATTAACATAAAACCCCCAGCCATCTCACAATACCAAACCCCTCTATTTGTCTGATCCGTCCTCATCACCGCCGTTCTCCTCCTCCTATCCCTCCCAGTCCTCGCCGCTGGCATCACGATACTCCTCACAGACCGCAATCTAAACACCACATTCTTTGACCCTGCCGGAGGAGGCGACCCAATCCTCTACCAACATCTCTTCTGATTTTTTGGCCACCCCGAAGTTTACATCCTCATCCTTCCAGGATTTGGCATGATCTCCCACGTAGTAGCCTACTACGCTGGCAAAAAAGAGCCTTTCGGCTACATGGGAATAGTATGAGCCATACTATCTATTGGATTCCTCGGCTTTATCGTATGAGCTCACCACATGTTCACCGTAGGGATAGACGTAGACACCCGAGCCTACTTCACATCCGCAACCATAATCATCGCCATCCCAACCGGAATCAAAGTCTTCAGCTGACTAGCCACACTCCACGGAGGAACCATCAAATGAGACCCCCCTATGCTCTGAGCCCTGGGCTTCATCTTCCTATTCACCGTAGGTGGTCTAACAGGAATCGTCCTAGCCAACTCCTCCCTAGACATCGCCCTCCACGACACATACTACGTAGTAGCCCACTTCCATTACGTCCTCTCAATAGGAGCTGTATTCGCCATCCTGGCAGGATTTACCCACTGATTCCCCCTATTCACGGGCTACACCCTAAACAACACATGAGCTAAGGCTCACTTCGGAGTCATATTCACCGGAGTCAACCTAACATTCTTCCCTCAACACTTCCTGGGCTTAGCCGGCATACCACGCCGATACTCAGACTACCCCGATGCGTACACCCTGTGAAACACTATGTCATCAATCGGCTCATTAATCTCCATGACAGCCGTCATTATACTCCTATTTATCATCTGAGAAGCCTTCGCATCCAAACGCAAAGTCCTACAACCGGAACTAACCCACACCAACATCGAATGAATTCACGGCTGCCCGCCCCCCTACCACACCTTCGAAGAACCAGCCTACGTCCAAGTCCAAGAAAGGAAGGAATTGAACCCTCATACATTGGTTTCAAGCCAACCGCATCAAACCACTTATGCTTCTTTCTTTATGGCGCATTAGTAAATATATTACGTGGCCTTGTCAAGACCAAGTCACAGGTGAAATCCCTGTATGCCCCGCATGGCCAACCACTCTCAATTCGGATTCCAAGACGCCTCCTCACCAATCATAGAAGAACTTGTTGAGTTCCACGATCACGCCCTGATGGTGGCACTAGCCATCTGCAGCCTAGTACTATACCTCCTCCTGCTTATGCTTATAGAAAAACTCTCGTCAAACACAGTTGATGCCCAGGAGGTTGAACTGATTTGAACAATCCTCCCGGCCATTGTCCTCGTCCTTCTCGCCCTTCCATCCCTGCAAATCCTTTATATAATAGACGAGATTGACGAACCGGACCTCACTCTAAAAGCCATCGGCCATCAGTGATATTGAACCTATGAGTACACAGACTTCAAAGACCTGTCATTTGACTCCTATATAATTCCCACAGCGGAACTCCCCCTAGGTCACTTCCGTCTCCTAGAGGCAGATCACCGGGTCGTCATCCCCATGGAATCGCCCATCCGCATCATTGTCACTGCCGATGACGTATTGCACTCCTGAGCTGTCCCAACCTTGGGAGTAAAAACCGATGCAATTCCGGGCCGACTTAACCAGACATCATTCATCACCACTCGCCCGGGGATCTTCTACGGCCAGTGTTCTGAGATCTGCGGCGCAAACCATAGCTTCATGCCCATCGTAATTGAATCCGCACCGCTTAATTTCTTTGAGACCTGATCATCTTCACTATCCTCCTAATCGTCAAGAAGCTATGCACCAGCGCTAGCCTTTTAAGCTAGAGAAAGTGGGACCCCCCCCTCCTTGACGAAATGCCCCAACTTAACCCCAACCCCTGATTCTTCATCATACTACTATCATGACTGACCTTCTCTCTCATAATCCAACCTAAACTCCTATCATTCCCCCACACCAACCCACCAACCAGCAAATCCACGACAGCTGCTAAAACCACGCCCTGAGCCTGACCATGAACTTAAGCTTCTTCGATCAATTCACAAGCCCATGCCTTCTAGGAATTCCCCTAGTCCTCCTCTCCATGCTCTTTCCAGCCCTCCTCCTCCCCTCCCCAGGTAGCCGATGAATCACCAACCGCCTATCTACTCTACAATCATGATGTATCGACCTAATCACCAAACAACTAATAACCCCACTAAACAAAAGCGGCCATAAGTGAGCCCTGATCCTCACATCCCTGATAATCCTCCTCCTCTCTATTAACCTGCTAGGCCTCCTACCGTACACATTCACCCCAACTACCCAGCTATCTATAAACATAGCCCTTGCCTTCCCCCTATGATTGGCGACCCTCCTGACAGGCTTACGCAACCAACCCTCAGCCTCCCTAGGCCACCTCCTCCCCGAAGGCACACCCACCCCCCTGATTCCGGCACTGATCCTCATTGAAACAGTCAGCCTACTCATCCGCCCCCTGGCCCTTGGGGTCCGCCTAACAGCCAACCTCACAGCGGGTCACCTTCTCATCCAACTTATCTCCACCGCCACAACCGCCCTCCTGTCCGTCATGCCCGCAATCTCAATACTCACCTCCATCATCCTACTCCTCCTAACTATCCTCGAAGTGGCCGTAGCCATAATCCAAGCCTACGTATTCGTCCTCCTTCTAAGCCTGTACTTACAAGAAAATATCTAATGGCCCACCAAGCCCACTCATACCACATAGTCGACCCCAGCCCATGACCCCTTTTTGGCGCAACAGCTGCCCTCCTAATAACCTCCGGCCTGATCATATGATTCCACTACAACTCCTCCCACCTCCTAACCTTGGGCATACTCACCACAGCCCTGGTCATATTACAGTGATGACGAGACATCGTGCGCGAAGGAACCTTCCATGGCCACCACACCCCCACAGTCCAAAAGGGCCTGCGATATGGAATAATCCTATTCATTACATCAGAGGTATTCTTCTTCCTGGGCTTCTTCTGAGCCTTCTTCCACTCCAGCCTAGCACCCACCCCAGAACTCGGAGGCCAATGACCCCCCACAGGAATTAAACCCATAAACCCCCTGGAGGTCCCTCTACTTAACACAGCTATCCTGCTAGCATCTGGTATCACCGTCACTTGAGCCCACCACAGCATCACTGAAGCTGACCGCAAGCAAGCAATCCAAGCTCTCGCCCTAACCATTCTCCTCGGACTCTACTTTACCGCCCTTCAAGCCATAGAGTACCACGAGGCTTCATTCTCAATCGCAGACAGCGTATATGGCTCAACCTTTTTCGTCGCCACAGGATTCCACGGCCTCCATGTCATTATCGGCTCTTCCTTCTTACTAGTCTGCCTCCTTCGCCTAATCAAATACCACTTCACTTCTAACCACCACTTTGGGTTCGAAGCAGCAGCCTGATATTGACACTTTGTAGACGTCATTTGACTATTCCTCTACATAACAATTTACTGATGAGGATCGTGCCCTTCTAGTATACTTATTACAATTGACTTCCAATCTCTAAAATCTGGTCCAAATCCAGAGAAGGGCAATCAACATAATCACATTTATACTACTCCTCTCACTAATCCTCAGCATCGCCCTAATTATCCTCAACTTCTGACTCGCCCAAGCCAACCCAGACTCGGAAAAACTCTCCCCATACGAATGTGGCTTCGACCCGCTCGGATCTGCCCGACTCCCATTCTCCATCCGATTCTTCCTCAGTAGCTATCCTGTTTCTCCTATTTGACCTAGAAATCGCCCTCCTCCTCCCCCTCCCCTGAGCAACCCAACTTCAATCCCCCACCACCACCCTCACCTGAACCTCCACAATCATTCTCCTCCTAACACTTGGGCTCATTTACGAATGAATTCAAGGCGGATTGGAGTGAGCAGAATAACCAGAGAGTTAGTCTAACCAAGACAGTTGATTTCGGCTCAACGGATCATAGACCTACCCTATGACTCTCTAAATGTCCGCCATACATCTAAGTTTCTACTCAACCTTCACCCTAAGCTGCCTAGGGCTAGCCTTCCACCGAACACACCTGGTCTCAGCCCTACTATGTCTGGAGAGCATAATACTATCAATATATATCGCCCTCTCAATCTGACCAGTAGAAAACCACACAGCATCACCCACCCTTATCCCATTACTTATACTAGCTTTCTCAGCCTGCGAAGCCGGCACAGGCCTGGCTGCGCTTGTAGCCTCCTCACGAACCCACGGCACAGATCACCTGCACAACCTCAACCTCCTACAATGTTAAAAATCATCATCCCCACAATCATACTCCTGCCCACAGCCCTCCTATCCCCCCCCAAACTCCTGTGAACCCACGCCACCTCGTACAGCCTCCTAATTGCCCTCATCAGTCTCCAATGACTCACCCCCTCTTATTTTCCCCACAAGAACCTAACCCCATGAACCAGCGTTGACCAAATCTCCTCCCCCCTGCTAACCTTGTCCTGCTGGCTACTCCCACTTATAATCCTAGCTAGCCAAAACCACCTACAACATGAACCCCCAGCACGAAAGCGTATCTTCATCGCCACCCTCGTCACAGTACAGCCGTTCATTATCCTAGCATTCTCCTCCTCCGAACTAATACTATTCTACATCTCATTCGAAGCGACCCTAATCCCAACCCTAATCCTGATCACCCGATGGGGCAGCCAACCCGAACGACTAAGTGCTGGCACCTATCTCCTCTTCTACACCCTCATCAGCTCCCTCCCCCTCCTAGTCACCCTGCTTTACCTACACACACGAACTGGTACCCTATACCTCCCCATAATCAAACTCACTCATTCCCTCCAACCAACCGACTCATGGACGACGCCCCTATCAAGCCTGGCCCTCCTGATAGCCTTTATAGTAAAAGCTCCTCTATACGGAGTCCATCTCTGACTCCCCAAAGCCCACGTCGAAGCCCCCATTGCAGGCTCCATACTCCTTGCAGCCCTCCTACTAAAACTCGGAGGATATGGCATCATACGCGTCACCCTCTTAACCAACTACTCTGAGACCCTCCTCTACCCCTTCCTAACTCTAGCCCTCTGAGGCGCACTAATAACTAGCTCCATCTGTTTACGTCAAACTGACCTAAAAGCCCTCATTGCTTACTCATCCGTAAGCCACATAGGCCTAGTCATCGCCGCCACCATAATCCAAACCCACTGATCCTTCGCAGGGGCAATAATTCTCATAATCTCCCACGGCCTGACGTCATCCATACTATTTTGTCTAGCCAACACAAACTACGAACGTACCCACAGCCGCATCCTACTCTTAACTCGAGGCCTACAACCCCTTCTCCCCCTCATAGCCACATGATGACTCCTGGCCAACTTAACCAACATAGCCCTTCCACCCACCACAAACCTCATGGCAGAATTAACCATCATAATCTCCCTGTTCAATTGATCTCCACTCACACTCCTCCTAACGGGCATAGCAACCTTCCTAACCGCCTCCTACACCCTATTCATATTCCTCACAACTCAACGGGGTCCCCTCCCCTCTCACATCACAACCACCCAAAACTCATCCACCCGAGAGCATATCCTAATAACCCTCCACATCATCCCCCTCCTCCTCCTCATCCTAAAACCAGAACTCATCGCATAACCACCCAAAGCAAGTATAGTTTCAACCCAAACATTAGACTGTGACTCTAAAAATAGAAGTTAGACCCTTCTTACCTGCCGAGGGGAGGCCAGCCAACAAGAACTGCTAACTCTTGCATCTGGGCTTAAACCCCCAGTCCCCTTACTTTTAAAGGATAGCAGTAATCCATTGGTCTTAGGAACCACCCACCTTGGTGCAAATCCAAGTAAAAGTAGTGGACGTCACACTCCTCCTCAACACCTCCATCCTCCTCACCCTCTTCATCATCCTAACACCCGTCTTACTCCCCCTAATCTTGAAAAACCCCCCGAACTCTCCCCCTCTCATCACACGCCACGTCAAAATCGCCTTCATAACCAGCCTCATCCCCACAACACTATTCATATACTCAGGGGCTGAAAGCATTATCTCCAACTGAGAATGAAAATTCCTCATGAACTTTAAAATCCCACTCAGCTTCAAAATCGACCAATATTCAACAACCTTCCTTCCTATCGCCCTATTCGTGACATGATCAATTCTCCAATTCGCCCTGTGATACATAGCGTCAGAGCCCCACATCACAAAATTCTTCTCGTACCTCCTAATCTTCCTAATCGCCATACTTCTTCTAACCTCCGCCAACAACATATTCCTCCTGTTCATTGGATGGGAGGGCGTAGGAATTATATCCTTCCTCTTAATCGGCTGATGACACGCACGAGCCGAAGCCAGCGCAGCTGCCCTCCAGGCCGTTCTCTACAACCGAATCGGCGATATCGGCCTAATTCTGAGCATAGCCTGACTGGCCTCGACCACAAACACCTGAGAAATCCAACAAACCCTCCTCCCCACCCAAACCCCGACGCTTCCCCTCCTAGGCCTCATCCTCGCCGCCACAGGTAAATCCGCTCAATTTGGTCTCCACCCCTGACTTCCCGCTGCCATAGAAGGCCCCACTCCTGTATCCGCCCTACTCCACTCAAGCACCATGGTAGTAGCCGGCATCTTTCTACTTATCCGAACTCACCCCATACTCGCCACCAATCAAACCGCCCTAACCCTCTGCCTATGCCTAGGAGCCATTTCTACGCTATTCGCCGCAACATGCGCTCTCACACAAAATGACATCAAAAAAATCATTGCCTTCTCCACATCAAGCCAACTAGGCCTAATAATAGTCACAGTTGGCCTAAATATACCCCAACTAGCCTTTCTCCACATCTCAACCCATGCCTTCTTCAAAGCTATGCTCTTCCTCTGCTCCGGCTCTATTATCCACAGCCTAAACGGAGAGCAGGATATCCGAAAAATGGGTGGCCTACAAAAAGTCCTCCCCACCACTACCTCCTGCCTAACCATTGGTAACCTCGCTTTAATAGGAACCCCATTTCTAGCAGGATTCTACTCCAAAGACCTCATCATCGAAAACCTCAACACATCCTACCTAAACACATGAGCCCTCTTGCTAACCCTTCTGGCTACCTCCTTCACCGCAACCTACAGCCTCCGCTTAACCATCCTAGTTCAAACAGGACACAACCGCATACCCCCAACCGCCCCAATCAACGAAAACAACCCCTCAATCATCAACCCGATCAGCCGCCTAGCCCTAGGCAGCATCCTCGCCGGCTTCCTCATCACCTCCCTCATCCTCCCCTCAAAAACCCCCCCCATAACTATACCGACCATCACAAAACTTGCGGCCATTATCGTAACACTACTAGGCATCATACTAGCCTTAGAACTCTCCAACATAACCCACTCACTAACTCCACCCAAACAAAATCCCCCCCTCAACTTCTCCTCTTCGCTCGGCTACTTTAACCCCCTCGCCCACCGTGCTGGCTCTACAAACCTCCTCAACACGGGCCAAAAAATCGCCACCCATCTAATTGACCTATCTTGATACAAAAAAATCGGTCCCGAAGGCCTCGCAGATCTCCAGCGCATAGCATCTGAAACCTCAACCCCTATTCACACCGGCCTCATCAAAGCCTACCTGAGCACATTCGCCCTGTCCGTTCTCATCATCCTAACCACCCTCAGACACCTCAATGGCCCCCAACCTTCGTAAATCCCACCCCCTCCTGAAAATAGTCAACAACTCCCTGATCGACCTACCTGCACCCTCAAACATCTCAGCATGATGAAATTTTGGATCCCTCCTCGGCATCTGCCTGATAGTACAAATTATCACAGGCCTCCTCCTGGCCACTCACTACACCGCCGACACAACCTTAGCCTTCTCATCCGTCGCCCACACCTGCCGAAACGTTCAATACGGCTGACTAATTCGAAACCTTCATGCCAACGGAGCCTCATTTTTCTTCATTTGCATCTACCTCCACATTGGACGAGGATTCTACTACGGGTCCTACCTATTTAAAGAAACCTGAAACACTGGGGTCATCCTCCTTCTCACCCTTATAGCCACTGCTTTCGTCGGCTATGTCCTCCCTTGAGGGCAAATATCATTCTGAGGCGCTACCGTTATTACTAATCTTTTCTCAGCCCTCCCCTACATCGGCCAAACCATCGTTGAATGGGCCTGAGGCGGATTCTCTGTAGACAACCCCACCCTCACCCGATTTTTCGCACTTCACTTCCTTCTTCCATTCCTAATCGCAGGTCTTACCCTAATCCACTTTACCTTCCTTCACGAATCAGGCTCGAACAACCCCCTTGGAATCGTGTCCGATTGTGATAAAATCCCCTTCCACCCCTACTTCTCCGTAAAAGACATCCTGGGCTTCATATTCATGCTCCTCCCCCTTGTAACCCTAGCACTATTCTCACCCAATCTCCTGGGGGACCCAGAGAACTTCACACCCGCAAACCCACTAGTCACACCCCCCCACATTAAACCCGAATGATACTTCCTATTCGCATACGCCATCCTACGCTCCATCCCCAACAAGCTAGGAGGCGTCCTGGCCCTAGCCGCCTCCGTCCTAGTCTTATTCCTAATACCCCTCCTCCATGTGTCCAAACAGCGCACAATAGCCTTCCGACCCCTCTCCCAACTCCTATTCTGAACGCTCGTTGCCAACCTCCTCATTCTCACCTGAATTGGCAGCCAACCGGTAGAGCACCCCTTCATCATCATCGGCCAACTAGCCTCCATCACCTACTTCTCCACAATCCTCATTCTCTTCCCTCTTGCCAGCACCCTAGAAAACAAGCTGCTGAGCCTCTAACTCTAATAGTTTATCAAAAACATTGGTCTTGTAAGCCAAAGATTGAAGATACGCAATTCTTCTTAGAGTTATACAACTAACAACAAATGGCCCCCCCCTCCCCCCATGAATGTATTCTATGCATTCATGCCAACCTATGTATTTCTGTGCATACTATTATCTCCAGAGTACACGGATATGCGAGCTAGGACATATTACTAATGCAATCATGACATACCTCTCACTTTTCACATACCATCTCAATGCACGTCACCATCCTACTTTCTAAAGAACTGCCTACATCATGACAGACGGACCAAACCACTACAATCCGTACTAAACCCTAACCATGGGCTCTTATGCATACAAACTATCCTACCACACGGAAGTGCCCGAACCAAAGGAACTCCATGGTAACGGCCCATAACTTGCCATAATTTCTCGCCGTGCCGGTAGCTGTCGTACCAGGTTATCTATTAATCGATCACCTCACGTGAAATCAGCAACGCACCGCATATAAGACTCTACGTTACTAGCTTCAGGCCCATACTTTCCCCCTACACCCCTAGCACAACTTGCTCTTTTGCGCCTCTGGTTCCTATCTCAGGGCCATTACTGGTCCTCTAGTATTCCTCGCACGTCATGAGACCTCTGGTTGGCTATATCTCACCATTTTAGTCCGTGATCGCGGCATTCCAACCTTTGGCACTTTTGGTTCCTTTTTTTTGGGGGCGTCTTCACTCTGCCCTTCAAAGTGCAGCGGGTGAATACAATCTATTGACGTGAGCATACAATTCCTATCGTCCTATTTTATGGCCTTCAAGAGTCACTGAAGCTGAGACGGTTTGCGTATATGGGGAATCACTTTGACACTGATGCACTTTGTTTTACATTTGGTTATGGTATCTTTTATCCTTGAATCTTGATGTTCTATTTAATTAATGCCTGATAGACATAATTTTTCAATTTTTCGTTTCCTCTGACTTCCCATCATTTTAAAAACGTCAGCAGGCACTTTCCCTATAAAAAACTCTAACGAATCACAATCTTTTTTTTTCATTTTTTTTTCATTTTTTTTTCATTTTTTTTTCATTCGTTTGGCGCCCGGATTCATAACATTTTAAACGTTCACGTTCGTTACGTTCGTTCATTCGTTCGTTGACCAAATTCACTTATCTTTTATTACCAACACCCCTACTCATCCATACACCCCATTCACGATCACAATCAACGTATGCCACTTCGTTCCTAACAGGCAAAATCCCTTTGACATTCCCCACCCCCCATTCATCCAAGGAAACCCCCGTTTCATCAGAGAAAAAGGACTTAAACCTTCACCCCCAACTCCCAAAGCTGGTATTCTGAATTAAACTATTCTCTGCCCCCCTTAAACCGCCCGAATTGCCCCACAAGACAGCCCACGCACTAATTCCAGCACTACAAAGAGAGTTAACAACAATCCCCACCCGGCCACCAAAAACATCCCAACTCCCCAGGAGTAGAACATTGCCACCCCACTAAAGTCAGACCGAACAAAAACTGCTCCACCACTGTCAACAGTCCACACTCCCAACTTCAGATTCTCCCCAACACCACCAACAACCGCCCCTATAAGTAAAGTCCCCACTAAACCCACCCCATACCCCAATACGCGTCAATCCCCCCAAGTTTCAGGGAAAGGATCCGCAGCCAAAGCCACAGAATATACAAAAACCACCAACATTCCGCCCAAATAGACCATAAATAACACCAACGCCACAAACGAAACCCCAACACTCAACAATCACCCACACCCTACAACTGACGCCAACACTAAACCCACCACCCCATAATAGGGAGACGGATTAGATGCAACCGCCAAACCCCCCAAAATAAAACATACCCCTAAAAATAGCATAAAATAAGTCATTATCAGTTCCTACTCGGACTTTACCCGAGACCTATGACTCGAAAAGCCATTGTTGTAATTCAACTATAAAAACACCCCCCCATCTTTATAATTCAACATTACTTCCACCAACACGAACAATAAAACAACAAAC